AAGGAAAAGAAGAATTTACAAAAAAAGGGAATTCAGAAAAAATAGGGTGATTCCGATCAGAGAAGGAGGTCGAACTAGGTATATGTAATTGAATCGCTATGCTATAAGCCAACTTGTTTCGACGCACGATTCTCGAATCCGATTGAATCTAAGATGAATGAAGAGTGGGTTTACGTTATGGAAGAAAGACATGTATATGTGATATTAGATATTGACTAGTTCTATATGAACTAAAGATATTGTCCTACTACTAGTACTAGAATAGAAATTTCGACGGGAATTCCAATAGAAGTTCTTCCGCCCCCTCTGGGACTGTGAGTTGAATGAATAAACAGATGAAATCCATAAAAAGATCGAAGAATTCAAAGAATGGTTCGGACCGAAGAAATGGACGAATGAAAGTCGTGCGTATTCACAAAAACTTTGTTGATAGGAACTAAAAAAGAGATATCGAAGTAAAGTAGTTTTGATCATTGAATAATATTACTTCAATTCGAAGTTTGTAGTTACTTCGACTGGAGGAATTGTTAGCGGTGGAATAATTAAGTTAGAATTCATCGGCTGATTGTATCATTAACCATTTCTTTTTTTTGGTATGAGGAACTTATCATGAATCCACTGATTTCTGCCGCTTCCGTTATTGCTGCTGGATTGGCTGTAGGGCTTGCTTCTATTGGACCTGGAGTTGGTCAAGGTACTGCTGCGGGTCAAGCTGTAGAAGGTATCGCGAGACAGCCCGAGGCGGAGGGAAAAATACGAGGTACTTTATTGCTTAGTCTAGCTTTTATGGAAGCTTTAACAATTTATGGCCTGGTTGTAGCATTAGCACTTTTATTTGCGAATCCTTTTGTTTAATCTTAGAACTAAGAACAATAAAATTTTTGCATATTTTATTGCCTTGAACCTGTCATTTGCTTTTTCGAATTATATCAAGATTTCATTTCTACAATGACTTTTTCGTTGAGAAAAAAATCCATGGGAAGGACTGATTTGCAGATGAGGAATTAGCATCATACCGATACCGACTCGCTTTCATCCTTCCCGCTCGTAGTCCAAGGAACCCCCCTTTTTTAGTTTTTTAGGAAGTGTTTCAATACAAATAAAGGGGGTAATTCACCATTTCAAAATCGAATCTTTTTTGACTCGATTTTGAAATAGGAAAAGTTCTATATAAAAAAGAAAGGGGGTAGGGCGATACAAAAAGAACAGAGTTCTTTTTTTTTTTTTTTTAGTCTATCTATAAGAGGAGATCGTATGAAAAATGTAACCGATTCTTTCGTTTCTTTGGGACACTGGCCGTCCGCCGGGAGTTTCGGGTTTAATACCGATATTTTAGCAACAAATCTAATAAATCTAAGTGTAGTGCTTGGGGTATTGATCTTTTTTGGAAAGGGAGTGTGTGCGAGTTGTTTATTTCAAGAATAGGCTGGATCCAACCAGCTGTACTTTTTCCGTTATAACTAGGAAAGAGAGGTACATGATCTAACGAATGACTTCTGAATAAAGAAATTCAATCATATGTAAGAACCATAGCATTTCGTGATTCGTTGGTAAATCCACTTTGATTCTCTATCAACCAATAATGTGGGACCATTAACCATGGTTAAAGCTAAATCGTTTGAAGTCCAGACGCAGCATGGTATTCTTTCTACCACTATATTAATAGTAATAGAGAGATGCTTTCAAAATGAATAATTGATCAATATAGAACACTCATATGGATCAAATTGTTTGAACCGCTTATTAACAAAATTGGGACGAAATCCCCCTTTTTTCCAATGCTGAATCGACGACCTATGTATTGTGTAGAAAGGAAGAAAACCCCTTTTTATTTTTGGATAAAAAAAAGAAACAACTTTGCTGACAATTACAGATTTTTGTTTGGTCAGAAGAGTCCTCCAACTTTTTGTTTTTGGATTAGTGATTCGTTTTGATATTTTTATTTTGGAATATGAAGAGAGAATAGAGGATAGGCTCATTACATTCAAAAAATATATGGGGATTTACCCTAAGTAATTGAGCGTGAGAGCCAAATGAATCGAAAGAGTCATGTTTGGTTCGGGAAGGGATCATGGAAGTTTTTAAATGAAATGAATGGAAAGAGAATCTACTTTCATTAAGTGATTTATTAGATAATCGAAAACAGAGGATCTTGAATACTATTCGAAATTCAGAAGAACTGCGTGGGGGGGCCATTGAACAGCTGGAAAAGGCCCGGGCTCGCTTACGAAAAGTGGAACTGGACGCAGATCAGTTTCGAGTCAATGGATACTCTGAGATAGAGCGAGAAAAATTGAATTTTCTGAATTCCATTTCTAAGACTTTGGAACAACTAGAAAATTACAAAAATGAAACTATTCATTTTGAACAACAAAGGGCGATTAATCAAGTACGACAACGGGTTTTCCAACAAGCCTTACAGGGGGCTCTAGGCACTTTGAGTAGTTGTTTGAACAACGAGTTACATTTACGTACCATCAGTGCCAATATTGGCGTGTTG